AAAATGTAAAGACTACCATTAAAGCAGCCCAAGCGAGACTTACTATATCCATGTGAATCGTGTCCTCTATCTCTATGAATATGAAGGAATTATTCCAATATTGATCACTAATAATAGTGGAATCAATGGTGCAGAGTCAAAATGGGATTTTGACCTAACGCTATTGATGAACCAATCCAATGAATACATTCATAACAAGTCCCTATATGATTTCTGGTGGAATCGGAAAACACTAAGTACAAGCAAGATACACGGTTGCCCCCTTGGAAGTCTCAAGGGAATGTTACTAATGGAACGTGTAGGAATAGTAAGACCTATTGTTGCCTTTCATAAACAAAAAGCAGAAAAAAAAATGTACCATCAAGATAGATAACTATCTATCACATATCCCTATCTCCCGTCTAAGCCTTATTGTCTCTACTTCTGTGAAACAATTGGAGACACCCTATTACATTCTTGGCGGGGTTATCCAAAAGAAAGAATTTTTTTCCACTTTTATAAAAGCCAATCTACAATATGAATTGAAAACCTGAGCATTCAGAGACTCTGGTGAGTTTGTATGGATACAAAGTATTTTTAGTTCTTTCCACAACTCCTAATTGGATTCCCCATCAGTCTACCCAATCTAATTCAAGACTCAGTCAGTAAACGCTAGTGGGGTAAGGTAATTAGGAAGTATTTATAGTCCTTCCTATAATCTCCTCTTGGATCCTAAGAGCAAGGATTTACAGTCCCTTAGGAACCTTCCTTTGGATACACGGATTTACAGTCCTTGGCTTTCGTAGTTCTGAATCTCACAATTGAATTTGATCTGACTATGGATTTGATTCGATTGATAAATGAAATCAATGGCCTGAACGCATCAGTAATCAGTAATTAAGTGAGTATTTCTTCATTCATATTGGTAATTCTCATATTGGTATAATACCGGTTTGGGCCACACCCGGATTTTTGAAGAAATAATGGAAAGTCTTTTATAGAACCCCCTCCCCGGATTCTTAAAATTGGGTATCGACAGTCTCGACCCCTTCCCTCTGCTTCTGCCGGGCAATAATTTTGTGAGTTCTATTAGTAGGGTAAGAGATTCCGAGTCTTTTGCAGGCGACACCCGGATTTGAACTGGGGAGAAAGGATTTGCAGTCCCCCGCCTTACCACTCGGCCATGCCGCCAAAACGATACAAAATAGATATAGATGGAAATATTCTGGAGAATTACTGAACCATTTCTTTTTTTTTGATTGGATCCTGTTGTTCTCTTAGATTGATTGTATAGTATTTCAAAATACACAACACCTAAAACTTCCCCTTTTTCTTTTGAAAAACAAAAATGGATTTCCAGTCACAGAATCCAAAATTCAGGGCAAATTGGAAGCATTAACTATTAACTGTGAATTCATAAATGGCTCTTGGATTTGGATCTCCAATTTTGTTTCCTTAATGACATAAGGAGATCAAATTGATATACGACTAATCAGTCTCAATTCTATTAATCTTTTTCAATTTCAATTATAACAATAATTATGTGTATATGTAAACCCCAGAACAGAAATTCTTACACAGATACCTAGTCAGGTATCTTATCTACATATCCCTATTAGAAAATCGTCGTGCTTGCATTTTTCATTGAATATATTGAATATAAAATCGAAATTTGGATATAGCACGACCTATGTTGCCTCAAGGGAACTTCGATAAAAGATGGGATATACGGATAGCTAGATAGTTATATCTGCATGTACTTAATAAACACGACTTCTCTTATACACTTCAATCGTATTCTATTAATTCTACTAACAAATGGGTAGAAATATCTCTCCTTTCTGCGAATCATTTTTTGAACAACGGAATCGATGAAATAAATTAAGTGCTAAAATCAAAGTCAACTCTATATGTTCCTGATTATTCTGTCTTTATCTCATTCATAGAGAACAGATTCAATCCCGAATCCATTTATGGTACCCAATCCGATCGTAATATCATAATAATAGGTAGAAATTGGATCCATTTTTATATTCTATACAAAACTCCATAAGTCTGTCTAAGTGGCAGAATTTTTTTCCAGGAATGTTTTATCAATTCATTTCCATTTGTATCTGTCGCAAATTTGAATTTGAGTCAAATTTTTTGATTCCTCCGTTCATACGTATTTAATACATATATATGGGGTTGGATAAAATTTCATGTTGTTTTCAAAAGAATATACATTCCATCGTTGCTAGATCAATCTATATGGTTCAATGAAGAGTGAGCCAATAATTGGATTTTTTCGATAAACGGAAAACTTAAGATGTTCCGGGATGGAAATGAGGGAATGTATATAATACCAGGGTTTAGTCAGATACAATTTGACGGATTTTGTAGGTTCATTGACCAAGGCTTGACGGAAGAACTTCATAAGTTTCCAAAAATGGAAGATACAGATCAAGAAATTGAATTTCAATTATTTGTGGCAACGTATCAATTGGTAGAGCCCTTGATAAAAGAAAGGGATGCTATATAT